CTCCTACTACTGGCGGAGTGACAGCAAGTTTTGGGATGTTGGGAGATATCATTATTGCCGAACCAAATGCTTACATTGCATTTGCGGGTAAAAGAGTAATTGAGCAAACATTGAATAAGACAGTCCCTGAAGGTTCACAAGCGGCTGAATATTTATTCCATAAGGGCTTATTCGATCCAATCATACCACGTAATCTTTTAAAGGGCGTTCTGAGTGAGTTATTTCAGTTCCATGCTTTCTTTCCTTTCTTTCCTTTGAATCAAAATTCAATCAAGTAGCAAGTAGAAAGTAGACTTTTTTCTTTTTCATCGCTATTCCTGATTACTAACCAGGAAACCTTTATAAACAAGATAAACGAGTGAATTTTTTCTTCCGCAAAATAAAGCAAGAAGGCAAATAAAAGGAAATCCGAATTATAATGATTATAAGATATCTTTATAACAGGTACAAATATTAAATCGAGGTATTCATTCTATGACAACTTTCAACAACGTACCCTCTATTTTTGTGCCTTTGGTAGGCCTAGTTGTTCCGGCAATTGCAATGGCTTCTTTATCTCTTCATGTTCAAAGAAATAAGATTGTTTAGATCCCTTTCTAGATCGAATGGGTCCTATCTATTTATTAGATTTTTTTTTTTCAAGGCTTAGACTTGGATCATAACACGAATATCTATTTAGTAAAATATGGTATAACATGAGGTTTCCTCCGAGCATAAAGGATACATAAATGAAAGGGTTTTTATGCATGCGTAAACGTGATGATATATGTGTAAATGAATTACAGCTATTTGAAAATAGATTGGTAACAGGGGGGTTCCTGAAAGAAATCTAAAGTCAATGTATCTATCACTGAATCCATATATATGTAGATATCTATAGGGATCATATGAAGAAGATAGTATGCTTTTAGATCTAATCAATTTCGATCTAAGCAATTCAATGAATTATTCCCAAGGGTTCACTTCCGAATAGTACTGGTTGATGAGAGTTACTTTGGGAATTAAAAAAGTAAAGTCAAAGTAATTTTGGTTATTCTCCAAATTCCAATAAAATACAACTGTATCTAGTATGAGTTGTCGGTCAGAACGTATATGGATAGAATTTATAGCAGGGTCTCGAAAAACAAGTAATTTATGCTGGGCCTTTGTCCTTTTTTTAGGTTCATTAGGGTTCTTATTGGTTGGAACTTCTAGTTATCTTGGCCAGAATTTGATATCTTTATTCCCCTCTCAGCAAATAATTTTTTTTCCACAAGGGATCGTGATGTCTTTCTATGGGATTGCAGGTCTCTTTATTGGCTCCTATTTGTGGTGCACAATTTCGTGGAATGTGGGTAGTGGTTACGATCTATTCGATAAAAAGGAAGGAATAGTGTGTATTTTTCGCTGGGGATTTCCTGGAAAAAATCGTCGTATCTTCCTCCGATTCTTTATGAAAGATATTCAATCCCTAAGAATAGAAGTGAAAGAGGGTATTTATGCTCGTCGTGTCCTTTATATGGAAATCAGAGGTCAGGGGGCTATTCCCTTGACTCGTACTGATGAGAATTTGACTCCACGAGAAATTGAGCAAAAAGCGGGTGAATTGGCCTATTTCTTGCGTGTACCCATTGAAGTCTTTTGAAATGAATAATGCTTTCGGGAAAAATAACAAAAGAATCCCCCATTTTTCTAGAATATAGCTTAACCAACGAAACTCTTTTGTCAGCAAAAATTTTATGCATATGTAAATCAATCCATTGAACTTAATTGACTAAAACAAGTATCAAATCGAAAATGGATCTTATAGATCAAAACATTTCGGAAAAATCAAATAAAAAAAATAAAGCATTTCTTTTTTTTTTTTGTGTGTGTGAAATATTGACTATTTTGATAGAACGGGATCTCTTTTATCTCGAAATCCGAATAATATGCAGCTCGTTGGGGTATTCATCGAAAAGAGATAATTAAGAGATAATTGCTTCGAATTTGAGCAATTGAGCTATCTAGAAAGAATATTTTGTTTCGTCATTCGAATTTGAAGTGTACTTTAATTAAATTTCTGTATGCTTTCTAAATTCATAGGCTAAACACTGAATCAAAAATAATAAATCAGGGAAGAGGGGATGCCTTGATACCTTGGAATAAAACTTATGCTTGATAGAAATATTAGATCGTATGGAATCGACGACCGAGGTGGGTTGATTAAAAATTCACAGACGAAAAAAATGGCAAAAAAGAAAGCGTTCACTCCCCTTCTATATCTTGCATCTATAGTATTTTTGCCCTGGTGCGTCTCTCTCTCCTTTCAAAAAAGTCTAGAATCTTGGATTACTAATTGGTGGAATACTAGAGAATCCGAAACTTTTTTGAATGATATTAAAGAAAAAACTATTCTCGAAAAATTCATAGAATTAGACGAACTCTTCCTCTTGGAAGAAATGATAAAGGAATACCCGGAAACACATTTACAAAAGCTTCGTATCGGAATCCACAAAGAAATGATCAAATTGATCAAGATGTACAATGAGGATGGTATCCATATGATTTTCCAGTTCTCGACAAATATAATCTATTTCCTTATTTTAAGCGGTTATTCTATTCTAGGTAATCAAGAACTTCGTTTTCTTAATTCTTGGGTTCAAGAATTCCTATATAACTTAAGCGACACAATAAAAGCCTTTTCTATTCTTTTATTAACTGATTTATGTATAGGATTTCATTCACCCCACGGTTGGGAACTAATGATTGGTTCTATCTACAAAGATTTTGGATTTACTCATAATGATCAAATTATATCTGGTCTTGTTTCCACTTTTCCAGTCATATTAGATACAATTTTTAAATATTGGATCTTCCGCTATTTAAATCGTCTATCTCCCTCACTTGTAGTGATTTATCATTCAATGAATGACTGAAAAATGATCCACTGCCCCAATTCGAACGTTTGTTACTTTGCACATAAGCAAAACGCTCAAAATCGTACTTATTTTTTATTTTTCTACCTATCCAGAGGGTTTTTTTGATCCTTCTGATATTCCAGTAACAATTTTTCAGTAAATAGCAGAATCAGGGATAGGGAACTATATTAGCGACCTACCTAATTTTATTGTAGAAATTTTTTGAATCAACTATTGGACCATGCAAACTAGAAATACCTTTTCTTGGATAAAGGAAGAGATTACTCGATCTTTTTCCGTATCGCTCATTATATCTATAATGACTTGGGCATCCATTTCAAATGCATATCCCATTTTTGCACAGCAGGGTTATGAAAATCCACGAGAAGCAACTGGACGTATTGTATGCGCCAATTGCCATTTAGCTAACAAGCCCGTGGATATTGAGGTTCCCCAGGCAGTACTTCCCGATACTGTATTTGAAGCAGTTATTCGAATTCCTTATGATAAGCAACTGAAACAAGTTCTTGCTAATGGCAAAAAAGGCGCCTTGAATGTTGGGGCTGTTCTTATTTTACCTGAGGGATTTGAATTAGCCCCCCCCGATCGTATTTCGCCTGAGATGAAGGAAAAGATGGGAAATCTGTCTTTTCAGAACTATCGACCTACTAAAAAAAATATTCTTGTGATAGGGCCTGTTCCTGGTCAGAAATATAGTGAAATCACCTTTCCTATTCTTTCCCCCGACCCCACTACTAAGAAGGACGTTCACTTCCTAAAATATCCCATATATGTAGGCGGGAACAGGGGAAGGGGTCAGATTTATCCTGATGGGAGCAAGAGTAACAATACAGTTTATAATGCTACAGCAGCGGGTATAGTAAGCAAAATTATACGAAAAGAAAAGGGGGGGTACGAAATAACCATAACCGATGCATCGGATGGACGCCAAGTAATTGATATTATACCTCCAGGACCAGAACTTCTTGTTTCAGAGGGTGAATCTATCAAATTGGATCAGCCATTTACGAGTAATCCTAACGTGGGTGGATTTGGTCAGGGGGATGCGGAAATAGTACTTCAAGACCCAGCACGGGTCCAAAGTCTTTTGTTCTTCTTCGCATCGGTTATTTTGGCACAAATCTTTTTGGTTCTTAAAAAGAAACAGTTTGAGAAGGTTCAATTGTCCGAAATGAATTTCTAGATCTACGGATTTATTAAACAAGTTCGTAAAAAGAAGAAAGTTTTTCTTGACAATTATAATTATATATGATCAAAAAAATGATGAAAAGACTTTTTTTCTTATTGCTAAATGAAAATGTTCTAGAATATATCAATAGTTTTCTATTCTAATAGAATGAAATTTGATTAGATACTAAGTATAAGATAAGTAAGTGGAAAAGGCAAAGGATACCTGAGTGGAACAAAGGAGTCTAGGAATTCTTATGCGTCTTCCTAGTCTTCGACCCAAGAAAGGGATTGAAAGGAAGGATTTCCCGCCTTTTTTCTTGGGTCGAAATAATAATGTCTATTAGTCAAAGATTCCTATTCTTGATTTAGACTTTTTTCGGGTGTATTGGAACCCCTTTTTCCTATTTATTACGTATAATCTAAAATGGTGTCCAAAAAACAACAAGGAAGGGGAAATCGATTGATCAACTAGAACATCTTCAACGAAGTCATAGAAAATAACATCAACGGAATACTAAAATAGCTAAAGTAAGGTTAAGGTTCTATTAAGGTAGAAAAAAGGTAGAAAAAAGGATTTGTATAATATTAGATCGCCAGAAGCCAGAAAAAAACTAAGAAAAAAACTAGAATATATATATAGATATTCTAGTTTATGCATATATATTATGGTTGTGGTTGTGTCATCCAGGAAAAAAATCTATTGATTCCTTCTTTCTTCTAACCTTGAAAGTATCTAGAGATACTATTAATAAACAAATCTTCAGAATCAAAAAATGAACTTAATTTTTCAAAAATATCATCAGAAAAAAAGAAAATGGAGTTCTTATCTTAATATGATTATTAAGATAAGAACTCCACGTGACCCCTTTTTTGTTGTCTAATTTGAGGGGGTCCGCGGAGTTTTTACGTTTTCGTATCTACAACTCAATT